TAGGATAAAAAAAATCAATACTGAAATTGTACTTGAAAATTTTTGGGGTTTTTGAGTTGTTTTTTGGTATTAATTTTTTTTGTATTTTTTTTCGTCAATACTAAATTTTAAGCTGTATTTGGGTGATTACTCGAATGTACGAGAGCCCGGGTAGTGGTCCCTTGTTCTTGAAGGCTAGGAGGGTGGTGGGGTGTATGTCTAACAAGCATGAAAATTATGTCCTTGGGGGTTGTTATGGGGAAGGAAACATTGCTATGATTAATACGACTTGATATAATGTCCCGGTCCAATTAATTAATATGCTGGTGGGGTGCCTATGGGGATAAATGACACTTGAATGATAAGTTCGTCTACAGGGTAAGTTGACCTTCATGCCTTGACGGCTATGGGGAGGCGGAGCATACCAAAATTAAAAAATACCAACTGCCCGGGATTACAGTTATGTCATGCCTGAGCCAATTAGACCCGTACCATCGAGATGTCTTATTTAAGGGGAACGTATGGACGATGAACCATTTAATGGCCCTGAGGTAAGAACCAGATGCCTGATAAAGTTTCACATTAGTAACCCCCAAGTCTAAATGGGCCCGGAGCGAGGAGAGGGGCATAAGGTGGGCGGGTTGCTGGTTTCACGGAGGATGGTGAGTTAGAGATCAAATGGGGTGATGGATAGTCGTATGGACAAGAAGAGTTTATGACTTAATGGGGTATGAGGATTATACAGGTATGTGTAAGTAACATTAATTAAATAATTGGTCTTAATAGTCATGTTGTTGTAGAATTATGTTGATAAAGAATTGAATGTCTTGGATAATTAATGTGTAGTACATGCTTATATGCTAGGGGATAATAAGTTAATGTACGATATACATAAATGTATTATGTACTAGATAAATTTATGTACAAGAAGTAGTTTAAATAGAATGTCAACTTTGGGTGTTGACGGTGGGGGAGTAGTCCTTCCTTCTTGATGTCCTGAGAAAAAGATTTTTTCATTTTTGGTTTACAAGACCAGTGTAATATTTATACTATCGGGACATTTAGTCTAAATCTAGAATGTTGTTTTCAATTATGCCTGCTATTGGTATTAGGATTACGATGATAGTGAAGTAGGCAATTGAGGCCGTTTGTCCAATAATGATGAAGGGGTGTTCGACTGGTTGGCCGCCAATCCATGTGAGGATGAGGAGGTCGGCGACTAAGATTCAGTATATTGTTTGTGTGATTGGGCGGAAGGCGAGTGTTCGTTGTTTTGAGGTGTGGAGGAATGGCATGAGGGCTAGGATTAGGATTGACAGGATTAGTGCTAGTACGCCGCCTAGTTTGTTGGGGATAGATCGTAGGATAGCGTAGGCGAATAGGAAGTATCATTCTGGTTTAATGTGTGGTGGAGTGTTGAGTGGATTTGCAGGAGTGTAATTGTCGGGGTCTCCGAGAATATCTGGGAAAAATAAAGTCAAAATTATGAAAGCTATCAATAGGATAAGGACTCCTAGGAAATCTTTGATTGTGTAGTAGGGGTGGAATGGGATTTTGTCTGCGTTTGAGTTAAGACCGGTTGGGTTATTTGATCCTGTTTCGTGAAGGAATAGAAGGTGGACCAGGACGAGGGCGGTGATGATAAAGGGCAGGATGAAGTGGAAGGCGAAGAATCGTGTAAGGGTGGCTTTATCTACTGAGAAGCCGCCTCAGATTCATTCTACTAGGGTTGTCCCGATGTAAGGGATAGCTGATAGTAGGTTTGTGATTACTGTGGCGCCTCAGAATGATATCTGCCCTCATGGAAGAACATAACCTATGAATGCTGTTGCTATTACGGCGAATAGTAAAATGATTCCTATGTTTCACGTTTCAATTATGTTATAGGAGCCGTAGTAAATACCACGTCCTACGTGGAGGAATAGGCAGATGAAGAATATGGAAGCTCCGTTGGCATGTATATATCGGATTAGTCAGCCGTAGTTTACATCTCGGCAGATGTGGGCTACTGATGAAAATGCTGTTGCTGTGTCTGATGTGTAGTGTATGGCTAGGAATAGTCCGGTAAGGATTTGGATGATAAGGCAGAGGCCTAGTAGGGACCCGAAGTTTCATCATGATGAGATATTTGATGGGGTTGGGAGGTCAATGAATGAGTGGTTAATAATTTTGATTAGTGGGTGTTTTTTCCGGATGATTGTCATTAGATGTTTCTATAGTTGAATAACAACGATGATTTTTCATGTCATTGGTCATAGTTAAAGTCTATGTAGAAATTATGACAGAATTAATTTATTTTTTAAGCTTAGTAATTGTGTTAGGTTGTTTAGGCACTTCTTTGAAGCCCTCACCTATTTATGGAGGGTTGTGTTTAATTGTTAGTGGGTGTTCGGGTTGTTTAGCTGTGTTAGGGTTTGGGGGTTCGTTTTTAGGTTTAATGGTGTTTTTAATTTATTTAGGTGGGATGCTGGTTGTGTTTGGTTATACTACTGCGATATCTGCGGAGGATTATCCTGAGGCATTAGTGTCTAGTTGATTGACAATTGGGATTTTATTTATAAGCATTTTTATGGAAGTGGCTATGTTGTTTGTAAGTAAGTATTATGAGAATATAGAATTGATGTTGGAGTTCAATAGTATAGGGGGGTGAGCAATTTATGATGGTGATGGGTTAGGGTTAATGGGTGAAGGGGGTGCAGGTGTAGCTGCTTTATATAGTTGCTCTGCGTGGTTGATGGTTGTTTCAGGTTGAACTTTATTTATGGGTGTGTTTATTATTATTGAAATTACTCGTGGGAACTAGGTGAGTAAAATTATTGGGATACAGATTAGTGTGATTAGGAATGAGAGGAAATATAGTTTAACTATTCCTTTTTGATTACTTAGCGTGGAGGATGTGAGTGTGTGGAGGGTGGAGGTGGCTTTTGGAATTGCTTTTTCTAGTCAGATGAGGTCTAGTATAGTTAGGGCTGTTTTAAAGCTTGCGTTGAGGGTTTTTAGGGGTAGTAGTCGGTGTATAATTGTTGGGAAGTAGCCTAGAGAGGTTGAGAATGAGTTTGTTGGTGAGGATTTTGTTGGTGAGAGGCTGTTAGTCAGGTTGTTAAGTTCTAGTGCGATTGCGAACCCTGCAATGGTAGCCATTAGAGCTGTTATTTTTAGGTATCATGGCATAGTTATTACTTGGATGGTTATAGGTGGTATATTGTATGAGATGAAGAATCCTGCTAGGATGCTTCCTAGTGCTAGCCGCTTGATTGGGTTGATTAGTAATGGATTATTTTCGTTAATGATGACTGTGGGGAGGAAACGGGGTTTAGTTATTAGGACGAAATAGATGATTCGTATACTGTAAATGGCTGTTATAGAGGTGGCTACTAGTGTAATTAATAGGGCTCAGGCGTTGGTATAGCAGGTGTTGGCGGCTTCGATGATTAGGTCTTTGGAGTAAAATCCTGTGAGGAACGGTGTTCCTGTTAGGGCTAGGCTGCCAATTGTTAAGCAGGAAGATGTAAATGGTATGGCTTTGGCTAGTCCTCCTATTTTTCGGATATCTTGTTCGTCGTTAAGGCTGTGGATTATGGATCCCGCGCATATGAATAGTATGGCTTTGAAGAATGCGTGGGTGCAGATGTGAAGGAAGGCTAGGTAAGGCTGGTTGATTCCTAGGGTGACTATTATTAGTCCTAGTTGGCTTGATGTTGAGAATGCTACAATTTTTTTGATGTCGTTTTGGGTGAGTGCGCAGATGGCTGTGAATAGGGTGGTTATAGCCCCTAGGCATAACATAGCTGTTAGGATGATGTTATTATTGGAGATAAGTGGGTGGAATCGGATTAGTAAGAATACCCCTGCAACGACTATAGTGCTTGAGTGAAGTAGGGCTGAAACGGGGGTTGGTCCTTCTATGGCCGAGGGTAGTCATGGATGAAGCCCGAATTGGGCGGATTTTCCTGTGGCTGCGAGGAGGAGTCCTATAAGGGGGATGGTGTTAGGGTTGTCTATAATAAAGATTTGTTGAAGTTCCCATGAGTTAGTTTTTGTGCAGAATCAAGCTAATGCTAGTATGAGGCCGATATCACCGATGCGATTGTATAAGATGGCCTGTAAGGCGGCTGTGTTTGCGTCGGTTCGTCCGTATCATCATCCAATTAGTAGAAACGATATGATGCCTACACCTTCTCAGCCGATGAAGAGTTGGAATAGGTTGTTAGCGGTAGTTAAGATGACTATAGTAATTAAGAATGTTAAAAGGTATTTGATAAATCGGCTTAGGTTTGGGTCTGAGTGCATATATCATGTGGAGAATTCTATGATTGATCATGTTACGTATAAAGCTACGGGTAGGAAAATGATTGAGAAGAAGTCGAATTTTAGACTTAGTGAAAGTTTGATGGAGCCGATAGTAATCCACTGTCAGTTTGTGATAATGAGTTCTGCGCCGGAGTTGAAGAAGGAGGATAGGGGGATAAGGCTGATGAAGAATGCGCATTTGATGCATGAGGTTACATAGCTGGGAAAATCGATGTGTTTTGTTATGTTGGTGAATGAGATGGCCATAGGGAATACTAGTAGTGCTAGGATGAGGAAGATAGAGGATGTGATAATGTTAATTACTTTCATTTGGAGTTGCACCAAGTTTTTGGCTCCTAAGACCAATGGATTACTTCTATCCTATGAAAGTAAGAAAGCCGTACGTTTAAGTACGGTGGCATGAGTTAGCAGTTCTTGCATACTTTCTTGGTAAATAAGGATATTAATATCCTATCTTCAGATTCACAGTCTGGCGTTTTATTTAAACTATATTAACATAGTGTGGGGCCCATGATTAGTTTGGGGTTAATAGTAAGTAGGATGATAGGTAGAATGTGGAGGGCTATGAGCGTGGACTCTCGTGTATGTGAGGGTTGTAAGTTGTTTATGTGGTTAGTTAATTTACCTCGTTGTGTGGTGACGATTATGTAAATTGAGTAGAGGGAGGTGATAAGGATGTTTGTTCCTAGGAGGATAATGGATGGGTTTGATCAGGAGAATAAGGAGGTTGTGATTATTAGTTCTCCGATTAGGTTAATAGTTGGTGGTAGGGCAAGGTTAGCTAGGCTTGCTATGATTCATCACGTGGCCATTAGAGGGAACAATATTTGTAGTCCTCGGGCTATAATTATTGTTCGGCTGTGGATGCGTTCATAGTTTGTATTAGCTAGGCAGAATAGTAGGGAGGAGGTTAGGCCGTGAGCAATTATTAGTGCTGTAGCCCCTATGAAGCTTCATGGGGTTTGGATTATGATGGCGGCGATGACCAGGGCTATATGGCTAACTGAAGAGTAAGCGATGAGAGATTTTAGGTCTGTTTGTCGTAGGCAGATGGAGCTAGTTATAATTATACCTCATAAGGATAGAAGGATGAAGGGGTAGGCCATATATTTGGTCACTGGGTCTAGGATTGTGGAGATTCGTATTATGCCGTATCCTCCCAGTTTTAGAAGGATAGCCGCTAGGATTATTGATCCTGCGATGGGGGCTTCGACATGGGCTTTAGGGAGTCAGAGGTGAACCCCATAGAGGGGCATTTTGACTATGAAGGCTATAATACAGGCTAGTCAGAGGATGTTGTTAGATCATGTTGGGTTAATTGGTGAGGAGTCTAGTGTTATTAGGATGAAATTTAATGTTCCTGTTGAGTTTTGAATGTAGATTAAGGCAATTAATAGTGGGATTGATCCTACTAAGGTGTAAAACAGGAAGTAGATCCCTGCGTTAAGTCGTTCTGCCTGGTTTCCTCATCGTGTGATAATAATTAGGGTTGGGATGAGGGTGGCTTCAAATAGGATATAAAATATGATAAGTTCATTGGCGGAGAATGTCATGGTAAGAAGAGTCTGGAGGCAAATTAGTAGGGTGATATATAGTTTTTTGCTGTATTCGGGTTCTTTTTTGATGTGGTTTTGGCTGGCTAGGAGTGTTAGTGGAAGAAGCCAGGTTGTTAGGACTAGGAGTGGGGCTGATAAGGGGTCTGCAGAGAATATAGTGGAAAAGCTGAAGTTGTTTTCGTTATTTTGTCATAAAAGGTTAATAGAGATGAGGTTAATTAGGAGGCTGTAGGTTGTTACATTGATCCATACTTTTTTGTTGCTTGAAAGTCAGGTTAAGGGTAGTAGCATGAGCGATGGAAAAATAATTTTTAACATTGTAGGAGGTTTAGGTTATGGACGAAATCAGAGCCATAGGTGTTTGAGATTTTTGCTAGTAGGGCTAACCCTACAGCTGCTTCGCAGGCAGCGAAGACTAGAATAGCAATAGGGATTGGAAATATGATTATTGAGTGAGTATTTAGGGGTGTGATAGTGGCTAGGATAAAGAGGGATAGCATCATACCTTCTAGGCAGAGGAGGGTGGATATAAGATGTGACCGGAATATGAGGGTTCCTAGTAGAGAGAAAGAGAAGGCCAGAGTGATGTTAAGTACGGCGGGTGTCATTTTTGGTAATTATGATATTATCATAATCTAATGAGTCGAAATCATTAATTTTAATTAAACTAATTACCAATTATTCTGTTCACTCTAAGCCTTTCTGTGTTCATTCGTAAGCTAGGCCCAGGGCTAAAATTGTGATGAGGGCGAATGCGATAATTGTTGGTATATTTATGTCAGGGAACTGTATGGCTCAGGGTAGTGGAAGGAGTAGCGCGATTTCAAGGTCGAAGAGCAGAAAGGTAATTGCTACCAGGAAAAATTTTATAGAGAAGGGTAGTCGGGCGGAGCTTATAGGGTCAAATCCGCATTCATATGGATTGGCTTTTTCAGTGTAGATGTTAAGGTGGGGGAGTCAGAAGGCTACAGAGATTAGGACAAGGGCTAGGGTGATGTTTACTAGTAAAATAAGTATTATGTTAATTACTTTCTTCTAGGTTATTCTAGAGCTAGCTGATTGGAAGTCAGATGTACTGGTTATACTAAGAAAGTATGAGCCTCATCAATAGATGGATACATATAGGAATAGTCACACTACGTCTACGAAGTGTCAGTATCATGCTGCTGCTTCGAAACCGAAGTGATGTTTAGATGTGAAGTGGAATTTTAGTTGTCGGAGGAGGCAAATGATTAAGAAGGTGGAGCCAATAATTACGTGGAGACCATGGAATCCGGTTGCCATGAAGAATGTTGATCCGTAAATTCCGTCTGAGATAGAGAATGAGGTTTCGAAGTATTCAGAGGCTTGGAGAATGGTGAAATACACTCCCAGTATGATTGTAATAAATAGGGCTTGGTTTATGTTACTTCGTTTGCCTTCTATTAGGCTATGATGGGCTCATGTAATGGATACTCCTGATGCAAGTAAGACTGATGTGTTTAGGAGGGGAACTTCTAGAGGGTTGAGGGGTGTGATTCCTGTTGGTGGTCAGCATCCCCCGAGGTCGTGTGTTGGGACTAGGCTTGAGTGATAGAATGCTCAGAAGAAACCTGCAAAGAAGAAGACTTCGGAGACGATGAATAGGATTATTCCGTAGCGTAGGCCTTTTTGTACAATGGGTGTGTGATGTCCTTGATAAGTGCCTTCTCGGATTACATCACGTCATCATTGATATATAGTGAGTGTGTTTCCCAGGAGTCCTAATGATAGGAGGATAGATGAATTATAGTGAAATCATATGACTAAACCTGAGGTTAACAGAAGGGCGGAGAAAGCTCCTGTCAGAGGTCATGGGCTTGGGTTGACTATATGGAAAGCATGAGTTTGGTGGGTCATTAGGTGTTATCATGTAGATAGAGGCTTACTAGTAGGGTAAACACGTAGGCTTGGATTAGGGCTACGGCGAATTCTAGGATAGTAAGAAGAGCTAGGATAATAAATGTGATTGTGGCTGTCGGTGGGCTGATGCTTGTGAGAACTAATGTGGCACCGCCGATTAAGTGAATTAATAGGTGACCTGCGGTGATGTTGGCTGTTAGACGGACTGCTAGGGCCATGGGTTGGATGAATAGGCTGATAGTTTCGATAATGATAAGTATTGGGATAAGGGAGATAGGGGTGCCTTGGGGTAGGAAGTGGGCTAATGAAGCTTTTAGTTTGTGGCGGAAGCCCAGAATCACGGCCCCCGCTCATAGAGGAATTGCTATACCTAAGTTTGTTGATAATTGTGTTGTTGGGGTGAATGTGTGGGGCAGGAGTCCCAGGAGATTAGTTGAGCCAATAAATATAATTAGGGATACTAGTATGAGTGATCATGTGCGCCCTTTGGGTGAGTGGATTAGCATTATTTGTTTAATAATAAGTTTGACTAGTCATTGTTGAAATGAGTGGAAGCGGTTTGAGACTAGTCGTTTGGAGGAGGTTATAAGTATTGATGGGAGCATAATGATAAGTACGACAATAGGTAGGCCTATTATTGTAGGGGTAATGAAAGAGGCGAATAAATTTTCGTTCATTTTGATTCTCAGGGGTTGTCTGTTTTTATAAGTTTAATTGACTTTACTGATGGGGTTTGTGGAAAGTTGTGGAGTGAAATTTTTAATTGTATGAGAATAAATAGCGTGATTGTAGTTGATAAAACAGTGATAAATCATGTGGATGTGTCCAGTTGTGGCATTCACTACGGAGACTGATCATCTCTAACTTTAACTTAAAAGGTTAACGCTCTAAGCTTCGTAATGTGATTAGATTATTGATAGAGATCAGTCCTCAAAGATTTTTAGTGGGACCATTTCCAGTACAATAGGTATAAAACTATGGTTAGATCCGCAGATTTCTGAACATTGTCCGTAGAATAACCCAGGGCGGTTGGATGAGATGGTTGCCTGGTTTAGTCGTCCTGGGATGGCGTCTGTTTTTAGTCCTAATGAGGGGACAGCTCATGAGTGGAGGACGTCTTCGGATGAGATTAATATACGGATTGGCAGTTCTATGGGTAGGACCACTCGGTTGTCTACTTCTAGTAGGCGGAGTTCTCCGGGCTTTAAGTCAGTGGTTGGGATCATATATGAGTCGAAGCAGAGATCTTCGTAGTCTGTATATTCGTAGCTTCAATATCATTGGTGGCCTATTGTTTTTACTGTGAGGGCTGGGTTGTTGATTTCGTCTATCATATACAAGATTCGTAAGGATGGGAGGGCAATTAAGATTAGGATGACGGCGGGTAGGATTGTTCAGATAGTTTCCACCTCTTGGGCGTCTATAGTGCTGGTGTGAGTTAGTTTTGTAGTTAGTATTAGAGTGATAATATAGAGGACCAAGGAGCTGATTAGGAATACGATTATGAGCGTATGGTCGTGGAAGTTTATTAGTTCTTCTATAATGGGTGAAGATGCATCTTGTAAGCCTAATTGGAATGGATAAGCCATATAAGATATATAGAGTTTAGCCTATAATTTAACTTTGACAAAGTTATGTAATTTTTTTACTAATATCTCATTGAGAAAGACATAAAGGTTATGGTGCTGGCTTGAAACCAGTTTTAGGGGGTTCGAATCCTTCCTTTCTTATTTTACTTTAACGAAGGTTGGTTCTTCAAATGTGTGATATGGTGGAGGGCATCCGTGAAGTCACTCTAAGTTTGTGGAAGTGTGTTCCACGTAAAGTACTTCCCGTTTGGAAGCGAAGGCTTCTCAAATTATGAAGATTATAATTAGGACTGCTGTTAGTGAGATAAATGAGCCTATAGATGATACTGTGTTTCATGTTGTATAGGCATCTGGGTAGTCGGAATAACGTCGTGGCATGCCTGATAGGCCAAGGAAATGTTGTGGGAAAAATGTTATATTTACTCCTACGAATATGATGGCAAAATGGGTTTTAGCTCATATATCGTCTAGTGTATATCCTGTGAACAGTGGGAACCAGTGTACAAATCCGGCTATGATGGCAAAAACAGCGCCTATAGAAAGAACGTAGTGGAAGTGGGCAACTACGTAGTATGTGTCGTGAAGGACGATGTCTAGGGAGGAGTTGGATAGTACGATACCTGTAAGCCCTCCTACTGTGAATAGGAAGATAAATCCCAGTGCTCATAGCATTGCAGGGGACCATTTGATATTCCCGCCATGTAGCGTTGCTAATCAGCTAAACACTTTTACTCCTGTTGGGATAGCAATGATTATTGTGGCTGATGTAAAGTAAGCTCGTGTGTCTACGTCAAGCCCTACTGTGAATATATGGTGAGCTCAGACAATAAACCCTAGGAATCCAATTGATATCATAGCTCAGACTATACCTATATATCCGAATGGTTCTTTTTTACCTGAATAGTAGGTTACGATGTGGGAGATAATACCAAAGCCAGGGAGAATAAGAATATATACTTCTGGGTGCCCAAAGAATCAGAATAAATGTTGGTAGAGGATGGGATCTCCTCCCCCAGCTGGGTCGAAAAAAGTGGTATTCAAGTTGCGATCCGTAAGAAGTATCGTAATTCCTGCGGCTAGGACAGGGAGGGAGAGAAGTAGCAGCACAGCAGTAATTAAGACTGATCATACGAATAAAGGAGTTTGATATTGTGTTATAGCTGGTGGTTTTATGTTAATAATTGTAGTAATGAAATTAATTGCCCCAAGGATTGAGGATACGCCTGCTAAGTGTAGTGAAAAGATAGTTAGGTCAACTGATGCTCCAGCGTGTGCTAAATTGCCAGCCAATGGTGGGTAAACAGTTCAGCCTGTTCCTGCTCCGGCTTCTACTATTGATGATGCTAGTAATAGGAGAAATGATGGTGGTAAAAGTCAGAAACTTATGTTATTTATTCGAGGGAATGCTATATCTGGTGCTCCGATTATAAGTGGGACAAGCCAGTTGCCGAAGCCTCCGATTATTATTGGTATCACTATGAAAAAAATTATTACGAATGCATGGGCTGTAACGATTACGTTGTAGATCTGGTCGTCACCTAGTAAGGCACCTGGTTGACCAAGTTCTGCTCGAATTAGGATGCTAAGGGCTGTTCCTACTATCCCTGCTCAGGCCCCAAACAGAAGGTACAGGGTCCCGATGTCTTTGTGATTGGTAGAGAATAGTCAGCGGTTAATGAACATAGGTAAAATGGCTGAGTAAAGCATTAGACTGTAAATCTAAGCACAGAGGATAAAGCCTCTTTTTACCAGGCCTTAAGGTGATAATCACATCGAATTGCAAATTCGAAGGTGTAGAGAACTGACTCTACTAAGGCTTCTCCCGCCCCCTTTTCTGATAGGCGGGAGAAGTAGATTGAAGCCAGTTTAGGGTGTTTAGCTGTTAACTAAAAGTTCATAGGTTTGAGTCCTATCAATCTAGTAGAGGATTTAGCTTAATTAAAGCGATTGATTTGCATTCATTAGATGTAAGATATAGTCTTGCAGTCCTTATCAGAAGTTAAACTTTGTGGGTTTACTTAGGGCTTTGAAGGCTCTTGGACTAATTATCCTAAACTTCTGTTATAGAAGTAAGGGTGATAGTGGGAGTAGCAGTGTGCTAACGATTATTGTTGGTGACAACATGTTGTTGTTTTTTGCATGGTCTTGGTGAATGTATATTTTGGAGTTGTTGTTGCTTGGGAAAGTGGTTAGTGAGGTTGAGTAGATTAGTCGTGTATAGAAGAATAGGTTGATTAAAGCAGTTATTGCTATTAATGTGGCTAGAGATAAGTTGTTGTTTTTTATGAGTTCGGTGATGATGGCTCATTTAGGGAGAAATCCTGTGAGTGGTGGAAGTCCACCAGTTGATAGTAGGATTAATGAGATTATAGGTAGGGCTATTGGTATTTTGTTTCATATGAGTGATATAGAAGTGATAGCTGTGAATGAGTGTGTGTGGAAGATAAGAAATAGGGGGATAGTTATAATAATATAGATTAGGAGGTTTAGGGTTGTTAGTGATGGGTTGTATGGTAAGATGGCGGCCATTCATCCTATGTGGGCGATAGATGAGTAAGCTAGGATTTTTCGTGTTTGTGTTTGGTTTAGTCCGTTTCACGCTCCGATTAGTACTGAGATGATGGCTGATGAGATTAGTAGGTTGGGGTTAATTAGTTCGTAGAATTGTATGAGGATAGATAATGGGGCGATTTTTTGTCATGTAAGAAGAATAAGTCCTACGTTTAGTTTGATTCCTTGTGTGACCTCTGGAAGTCATGAGTGAAAGGGGGCTAACCCTAGTTTAATTGTTAGGGAAATAAAGGTTATTGTTATAATAGTGTTGTTGGTTTCGGGTTGGAATGTCCATAGTCCTAGTTGTTTGAAGTTTAAAAGAATGGAGAGGAGTAGGATTATTGAAGCGGTTGCTTGTGTGAGGAAATACTTGGTTGCTGCTTCAGTGGAGCGTGGGTTTTGACTGTTAATTATTAGGGGGATAAGGGCGAGTAGGTTTATTTCTAGGCCAATTCATATGATGAACAGATTGGAGCTTAGTATTGTGATTATTGGTCCTGCTAAGATAGTTGCGTAAATAATTGTAAATGTGATTGGATTAATTAGTACGGGAAGGGTTTAAACCAACATTTTCGGGGTATGGGCCCGATAGCTTTATTAGCTGACCTTACTTTTAGAATGGGGTGTAATGGGTAGCACGGAGAATTTTGGATTCTCAAGTATAGGTTCAATTCCTATTGTTCTAGAAATAAGAGGGTTTAAACCTCTATGATTTACTCTATCAAAGTAACTCTTTTTTCAGACATATTTCTAGGTGTATGGTGGAATGCTTGCTATGAAAATTGGGGTGGAGATATGTCATATGCAGAAAGCTAGTGTCAGGGGCAGGAAATTTTTTCATAGGAGGTGCATTAGTTGGTCGTATCGGAATCGTGGGTAGGAGGCTCGGATCCATAGAAATAGGGTTGTTAGTATTAGGGTCTTTAGCATGAAGTTTATGGCGTAAAGTTCTGGGTTGTTTGGGTCGTGGAGTGGACCTAGGAATACAATTGTTGAAAGGGCGTTTATTAAGATAATATTTATGTATTCGGCTATAAAGAATAGGGCGAAAGGTCCGGCAGCGTATTCTACGTTGAATCCTGAGACTAACTCTGATTCTCCTTCTGTCAGGTCGAAGGGGGCTCGATTCGTCTCTGCTAGAGTTGAGATGAACCATATTATGGCTAAGGGTCAGGCTGGGAGTAGTAGTCATAGTGGTTCTTGTGTATAGATGAGGGATTGGATAGAGAATGACCCATTTATTAAAAGTACAGATAACAGGATAATTGCTATTGTTACTTCATATGAAATTGTTTGTGCGACTGCTCGTAGGGCCCCAAATATTGAGTATTTAGAGTTGGATGCCCATCCTGATCATAAAATGGAGTAAACTGAGAGGCTTGAGGTAGCTAAAATAAATAGGACTCCTAGGTTTAGGTTGACTAGAGGGTGGGGTATGGGTAGTGGAATTCACAGGCTTAGAGCTAGTGCTAGAGATAGTGTTGGGGCGATGATGAATAGGGTTGTGGAGGTGGTTAAGGGGCGTAGTGGTTCTTTAATGAATAGTTTTATAGCGTCTGCGAATGGTTGAAGGACTCCGTATGGCCCTACAATGTTTGGGCCTTTTCGTAGTTGTATATAACCTAGGACTTTTCGTTCGACTAAGGTAAGAAATGCTATGGCGATTAGTACTGGGACCAGAAGTATTAGGATATTAATGAAGTACACTATTAGGGAGAGGATTTGAACCTCTGGGGACAAGGTTTTAAATCTTACGCAATTTCCTGACTCTGCCACCCTAATAAAACCCTTGTCTAGGGTGTGTTGGACAAACTTACTAAATTGAGATGGTTTCATGTATTAGTTTTAAGGCGCTTGTGTTAAGGAGGCCTCATTTCTCTTGTCCTTTCGTACTGGGAGAAATAGTTAATAGATAGAAACCGACCTGGATTACTCCGGTCTGAACTCAGATCACGTAGGACTTTAATCGTTGAACAAACGAACCATTAATAGCTGCTGCACCATTGGGATGTCCTGATCCAACATCGAGGTCGTAAACCCTAATTGTCGATATGGACTCTTGAATAGGATTGCGCTGTTATCCCTAGGGTAACTTGGTCCGTTGATCAAATGAATTGGGTCAATTGGATTTTTAGTACTTTGACTTGTAGGTCTTAGTTAAAATCATTCGGAGGTTTTTTTATTCTCCGAGGTCACCCCAACCTAAATTACTAGCTTATTTCTTTTTTTTGTCCCATTAGGGCTGTTGGCTGGTTAGTTAAGCTAGGAAATTAAAGCTCCATAGGGTCTTCTCGTCTTATTGCGTTATCCCCGCCTCTTCACGGGGAGGTCAATTTCACTGATTAGAGGTAAGAGACAGTTGAATCCTCGTTAGGCCATTCATTCCAGTCCCCAATTAAGGAACAAGTGATTATGCTACCTTTGCACGGTCAGGATACCGCGGCCGTTGAACGTTTGTCACTGGGCAGGCAGTGCCTCTAATACTTTTTATGCTAGAGGTGATGTTTTTGGTAAACAGGCGGGATTCTTGTTTGCCGAGTTCCTTTTACTTCTTTTAATCTTTCCTTGTTGCACGCCTGTGTTGGGTTAACATTTTGGGTGAAGGTTAGCTTTATTGGTGGTGTTTTGACCTGTTAATGTTAACTAACAATGGTTATCCGGGTTGTTATAGGCTTGTGCTTGGAGAACAGTGTTCTTGTTACTCATGTTAACAGTGTCTCATCTATATGGTTATAGATTAACCCGATTAGTCTTATAGGAATTCATTGTGGTTTGTGGGATTAAGGAATTTATAGTGTTGAGCTTTAACGCTTTCTTTATTGGTGGCTGCCTTTAGGCCAACAATGGTTTTTGGGAAATAGGATTTATTCACTATAAAAGGTTGTTTCCATTCCTGAAGAGCTGTCCCTCTTTAGGCTAAAATTTAAGATTACATTTTGATTACTATTTCTTGAGGTAATCTTAAAGTTGAACTGAAATTCTTTATCGGGTAACCAGCTATCACCAAGCTCGGTAGGCTTTTCACCTCTACCTAGGAGTCATCCCACTATTTTGCTACATAGACGGGTTGGTTCTTTGTACTGCTCTTAGGTAGCTCGTTTGGTTTCGGGGTGCCTAGCTTAAGGTCTCTTAGTTAGGCTTTTTCTAGTTAACTCATTATGCAAAAGGTACAAGGTTTAATCTTTGCTTGTTTTTACTTTTAGGTATTCTTTCATCTTTCCCTTGCGGTACTTTCTCTATAGCTCCTGAAGTAGATTTCTTTCTCCAATACTTTCTCTTGTCAAATGATTTGTTTTGTTTAGGTTAATAGTTGAATGTGAGGTTTGTTAGGGCTAGGCTTGGTTCATGATGTCCATTGATTGTGGAGTCTTCTGGGTGTAGGCCAGATGCTTTTGTTAATAAGCTACGTCATGGTTATTCCAAGCACACTTTCCAGTATGCTTACCTTGTTACGACTTATCTCCTCTCGTAAAAGTTTGATGGGTTTATGTATAGTTTTCGTTTTTTTAGTTTGAGGAGGGTGACGGGCGGTGTGTACGTACTTCATTGCTCGATTCAATTAAGCTCTCTATTCTTAATTTACTACTAAATCCTCCTTTGTCCTTTAGTTTCATAAAGGGTAGCGTGATGTTCTTCGTAAGAAAATGTAGCCCATTGCTTCCCACCTCATTGGCTACACCTTGACCTAACGTTTTTATGGTGATTCTCTTGCTTACTTTTGTTCCTTTTTAGGGTTTGCTGAAGATGGCGGTATATAGGCTGTATTAGCAAGGGGTGGTAAGGTATAACGGGGTTTATCGATTATAGAACAGGCTCCTCTAGATGGATATAAAGTACCGCCAAGTCCTTTGAGTTTTAAGCTGTGGCCAGTAGTTCTCAGGCAAATAATTTTGTTTCTTAATTATTGAAGTTTAAGGCTAAGCATAGTGGGGTATCTAATCCCAGTTTGGATCTTAGCTATCGTGTATTAGGTTCGTTAGAATTACTTTCGTCATTGGTTTTAGGTCCAGCGATGAATTTTCACGTATTGGATGGGTTTTAATTCTATTTTGTTTGTCTTTGATAACACGTTTTACGCCGAGAATAATTAGTTTGGGTTAATCGTATGACCGCGGTGGCTGGCACGAAATTTACCAACCCTTGAAGAGGCATGGCTTAGTCAAACTTTCGTTCATTGCTTAATTTTTATCACTGCTGGGTCCCGTGGGGGCGTGGCTAGGCAAGGTGTCTTTAGCTATTGAATGTACTTGATACCCTCTCCTAAGAGTTAAAAAACTCTATGGGATTTGACACTGGTCTATGGAAATTTGCATGTGTAATTCTGCCTCCAACTAATTATAAGGCTAGGACCAAACCTTTTGTTGTTTATGGGATGCATGCATCCATCTAAGCATTTTCAGTGCTTTGCTTTGAATAAGCTACATTAAC